TAAAAGAATTGAAAAAAAAAAACCATTCCGGAACAAGAAAACGCCATCGTGATTTGAATTGGATCTCGATGAAAGAATACATCAATGAGAAGTTAGTTTGATCAATTTACTGAATTTGTTTTATAGATAAACAGGTCAAAACCCATCTTTCTTGAAAATGGAAGAAAAGTCCCTTCGTTAAAAGAGAAGCTAAAAAGTACTCAACTCACTATCAAAAAGCGAGGGCTGGAATCTACACATTGATTTTTTTTTTCGCGATTTTTATTGAACCGTATGCATCAAAAGGTGCACGTACGGCTCCTAAAGGATAGGATTTTATCCTAATCAACCGACTTTATCGAGAAAGATTACTTTTTTTAGGCCAAGATGTTGATAGCGACATCTCAAATCAACTTATTGCTCTTATGGTATATCTCAGTATAGAGAGTGAGACCAAAGATTTGTATTTGTTTATAAACTCTCCTGGCGGATGGGTAATACCCGGAATAGCTATTTATGATACTATGCAATTTGTGCGACCAGATGTACAGACAGTATGCATGGGATTAGCTGCTTCAATGGGGTCTTTTATCCTGGTCGGAGGAAAAATTACCAAACGTCTAGCATTCCCTCACGCTTGGCGCCAATGGGTTTTTTGTTTGAAAGAAAAAAGAAAACTATGCCTTCGCCATTTGCCATATGAAGTATGAATATTAAGTAATAATAGCATGGCTTTTCAAATTCGATATAAATTTGTTTTTTAATTCGATTCTGTATCGAAAAAGTAGTATGAGATTGAGATAAAAGGTATTTCCGATTTTGTCGTATCTATTGGGAAGACCTATTTCAGCGTCACAAACTTTTTGTTTTCACACTCGATTTTCTGTTATGAAAGAGTACAAAAAAACAAGATTCTATTCGACATTTTTTATTTGAAAAAAAAAAAAAAGAAACTTTGGGATTGCTAAATCACCGACAAAATAAAGCAACGGAGCCACCATAGTATTTTTGTTTTTTAACTCCTACCAAGGGAAGGGTGGTTAATTTACCGATCTAGGCCTGAGAAACTCTAGATTTTTCTTCGCTGAAAGTAAAAGTAAAGGAGCCGTATGCAATGTGAAAACAATGCCTGTACGGTTGGTCAATTCGATCCTTTTTTTCTTTTCATTCTGTATCTCTTTTCATCAACTTATCATACGAGCTAGAGTAATATCTTATATCATCAGGGTAATGATCCATCAACCTATTGCTGGTTTTTATGAGGCACAAATAGCAGAATTTGTCCTGGAAGCAGAAGAACTACTTAAATTGCGTGAAATTATCACAAGGGTTTATGCACAAAGAACAGGCAAACCTTTATGGGTTGTATCCGAAGACATGGAGAGGGATGTTTTTATGTCGGCAACCGAAGCCCAAGCTCATGGAATTGTTGATCTTGTAGCAGTTGCATAAAAAATCAAAAAATAGCATGAATTTTACGCAAATCACATTTTGCTTTTCGGGGTTTTTTATTCTGTTTCTGATATCTGTTATTATTAATAGAATTCTATTAATAATATATTTTTTTTAATATATTATTAATATAAATAGAATTCAAAATCATCCGGTTAGGATCGATCTAAACCAGCTGATTATGTATACACTTCAACATGCCAACAATTAAACAACTTATTAGAAACACAAGACAGCCAATCAGAAATGTCACCAAATCTCCCGCTCTTGCGGGATGTCCTCAGCGTCGAGGAACGTGTACTAGGGTGTATGTGCGACTCGTTCAGACCATGAACTGAGACAAAAGAACGGAAAAATTTTTCCATTATTTGTGATCAGTACGGATAAAGAGGATAGAATGGAGGACCGAACCCCCTTCACTATCTAAAAAACTCAAAAAAGATCTATCATATCCTTCGGTTGTCTAGCAAATTTCTGGTTTACGTTGGTGCAAATTAAATCATCTCAATTTTCATAAAAAGAATTACCCATTAGTAATAAAGATTATACGTTAAGCAGGGGAAATCTTATTTAAATTAAAAGGCCAAAAAAGAAGCCTCTATTCTTTCAAGAACGGACTAAGAGGGTCAGCTAATTGGCTAATCTTCATAATTAAATATCGTTACTGTATAAATAGATCTCACTGTGAAAGACCTATTACTGGATAAGTCATAGGTAGAGCCTAAGAGTATTAACTGTACAAGTTAATAATAGCATTAATTAAATTATTAAATGAAGAAGGGGTTCCGGTGTATAGAGAAGACCTCACCGTTTAAAAAGTAACCATAGAAACGATGGAACCCACTATTTCTTTTTTCATTTCTATATTACTCTTTTTTATTATATTTTTGTTTGATATCTAGTATCTTCTTATTTCCAGGTGAATAGAAAAAAAAAAAATAAAAATCGTGGTTGGGAAGGTTATAGTAGCAAAAGCCGTTGGAATTTTTATTTTATACATTGGAAGAATCCGTTTTGTTATTATAGAAAGGAGAAAAGAATAACTGAAAAAAAAAAAATAAATTAGTTATTCATCAAAGTTTAAAGTTTTGTTTATTCAATGACCAGAATTAAACGAGGATATATAGCTCGGAGACGTAGAACAAAAATCCGTTTATTCGCATCAAGCTTTCGCGGAGCTCATTCAAGACTTACTCGAACTATTATTCAACAAAAAATAAAAGCTTTGGTTTCGGCCCATCGGGATAGAGATAGGCAAAAAAGAAATTTTCGTCGTTTATGGATCACGCGGATAAATGCAGAAATTCGCGAGATGGGGGTATTCTATAGTTATAGCGAGCTTATAAACAATCTGTACAAAAAACAGTTACTTATTAGTCGTAAAATACTTGCACAACTAGCTAAATTCGATAAGAATTGTCTTTACATGATTTCCAATGACATCATAAAATAAGGAGATTGGGAGGAATTCATCAGAATGTTTTACATAGAATTCCCTGGAGAACAAATTCCAGGAAGGTAGAATAGAATTTAAAAATTAATACGAAAAATATGATGATAATATGATCAAGTAATCAAACGGAGTAAAAAGATTCAATAAAAAAAGAATTTTCATTCTTCCCCAATTTTCTTTTTTTATTACAACACTCCAAACAAATCGGATTTTTCGAACAAAAAAGAAATCCACGTTTGAGTTCGAATTTAGAATTTGGATTCAATTGATAGAGTAAATCTATTTTTTTCTGGTTCTAAGACCGGTAGTTTTAGGGACCAACTCGCCTTTTTCAAATTGTTTTTCATTATTAAGAAAAGGTAATAAAGATAAAATACGAGCTTGTTTTATAGCAATAGTAATTAATCGTTGTTGTTTTAAAGTCAATCTATTCACCCGTCTAGATAATATTTTTCCTTGTTCACTAATAAATCGACTAATTAAACTCATGTTTCTATAATCAATTCGATCCCCCGATCGAATCGGGGGCAACGGCCGACGAAAAGATCGCGTAGATTTAAGAAAAAGTCGCTTGGATTTATCCATAGTTTTTTATTCCTTAGTTCGAAAATCCTAATTCGTTCAATCGAATCAAAAATGATAATAATTTAGAATTAAGAAATAGGATTTTTTTTATTACAATTTATATTAAGATATATAATTAATATATATATATTAACATATTCTATTTTAATATTTTAAAAATGTGTTAATATGTCATTTTTCATCTTCTTTCTAAAATCAAAGCGATACGCAAGTACCATCTATTTCTTTATCTCCCCATGAACCGTATGTTTGTAACAATAAGAACAGAATTTTTTCAATTCCAATCGACTAGGTGTATTGTGTCGGTTCTTTTGAGTAATATATCTGGAAATGCCTCTTGACTTTTTATTAACACTGTTTCGAACACAACTAGTACATTCCAAAAGGACCTTTACTCGGACATCTTTACCCTTAGCCATGAGCCTCCTTTGTTTTTTTATTTACTCAACCCTTCTATTTTCCAAAAGAAAGGAAGGAAAAAAAGAAATTGCTAATTTTTTGAAATCCAATTATGAAAGATTTCGTTGCAACCAATATAGTACTAATCTATATAGTAATAGTAATAATAAGTAATACAAGAATTTGAACCTATATTCGATTAGATTAGAAGTTTAGATTAGAATTACATGTCATTTAAGAATCTTGTATGATACTCTTGTCCTAACCATGTTTCCACTTCCGTTCTCTTAATTGAATTGAAATTAATTAATTTACTTGAAGCTAAAGCCTGGGCCCGAGTTCCCTATTTCACTGAGATTGAATCCACTTTTATTCTTTTTCTTTTCTAATTTTTTCTAATTCTAAAAAAAAAAAAAGAGGAGGGGATTAGTAGTCACAGATATTTAACTGTATCTCTAATCTTCCTCACCCCCCCGTGTTAATAACTAGAATGAAAAAAAGGGGAATGTTAACGCATCTGGGAAAAAACGATTAATCTCTATCAATAAACCCGCTAAAGACCCGAACCATAGAGTACTTAGTACCGGTGCCACGGATAGATATGTTTTTAAATCTCGCATTTCAAATCCTCCTTCTCGAATTGTAATAAATAATGTTTATTATAATATATAAATATATATATAAAGGTACTCCGTATATGATCAACAGATATATATCAATTAAAGGTCACTCACGTTTGTTTTGTACGCGAAATTCTTAATTAAAATTGAAACGTACAACAATTTCATAGATCCATTTTTTTTTTTAGTTAAAAAAAAAAAATGTCCTTTTCCGTGCAGGCACCCGCGAAATTTACGGCGTCATATTTTTTTCATATATATAGAAGTTTAGTATTATTATATGTTATATCATATGTGAAATGAGAAAAAATAAAGAAGAAATGGCAAAAAAATTATGTATATCAAAGGAACGGAGAAAATGAAAAAAGTATGTGGAAAACAAAGCGGGGATTCTCTACAATGACATTGTAGACCAATTGAAAGGGATGTAGCGCAGCTTGGTAGCGCGTTTGTTTTGGGTACAAAATGTCACGGGTTCAAATCCTGTCATCCCTACCTATTACTTTGTCTTT